AGCCAAAAGGGATTTTCCTTGATACCTAACATAATGCACGAACGGATCCTTAAACAACCAAAGATTACTTTGAAAATCTTTAGAAAAGACTTCTACAAGACGCTCTATTTTTCCATAGAAATAGATTCGTTCAAGAAAGATTCCAGAAGATGTTGATTGTAAATGAGAAGATTGTTTGCGGAGAAAGAAAAAAAGGGATTCGTATTCATATACATGAGAATTATATAAGAAGAAGAAGAATCTTTGATTTATTTTTGAAAAAGAAGAGCTAGTTTTCTTTAGGATAATAAAAGTATTCCAATACTCGTGTAGAAAGAATCGTAATAAATGCAAAGAAGAGGCATCTTTTACCCAAAAACGAAGAGTTTGAACCAAGATTTCCGGATGGACAGGGTGGGGTATTAGTATATCTAACACACAATTTAAATGTGAAAGATTGTCCTCTAAAAAAGGAAATATTGAATGAATTGATCGTAAATTATGAGATTGGAATGTCTTTTTCCGTTCTAGTTCTAGAACGGATATTAGTCGTAGAGAAAAAGGTATTTCGACAATAAATGCAAATCCCTCGGATATTATTTGATAATACAAATTTTTGTTGCGCCCGAAAATTTGATTTTTGTTAGAATTTTTAACAGAAATAAAAAAAAAATTCTGTTGATACATTCGAGTAATTAAACGTTTCACAATTAGTAAATTAGATTTCTTGTCATAACCTGAATTTTCTAAAAAAATTGATTGATTTAAATCATGATCATGAGCAAGTGCATAAATATACTCTTGAAGTATAAGTGGATATTGAAAGTCGTGTTGTTGAGATCTATCTAGCTGTAAATATCTTTGAAGTTCCTCCATTTGAAATTCTATTTGAACCAAAAGTAGAAGATTGGGAGGATTATGAAATGATACATAGTGCGATACAGTAAAAACAAGGTATTATCTAAAAATAGATACCTCGGAGACAGATAAACTTACCAACAGATTCTCTACCCTCTTTTTTCCATTTCATTAGTCTATGTTCATTAGACTATGTTATAGTCTAATAAAACAAGATGGTTAGAAATCCTTTATTTTTTTCAACCTAATCGCTCTTTTGATTTTGGAAAAAACTGTCTTTATCAACATACTGCTTCTTCTACACACACATCTCCATTCTATATTAGGGAATGGCAATAATTAGGATTCATTAACAGAAAGAAATCAAAAAAAAGAGAATCCACTCATGGGGGGAAAGCTTTTCCCGCATCAGGTACTAATCTATTTTTAACATGTAATTAGATGGGGAATTATTCAAATCAAGAAGAAAAGCCCGTTACTTTTTCTTTCCCTATTATAATATAATTATAATATAATGAATTGAAATTGAAGCCCTAGAGCCTTATCCATTTATTAATTCGACCCAACTTCATTTTGTTCCTTCCAAGAATTCCAATAAGGTTTTAGCCCGATCAAAATCAAATATTATCAGAACTATCCGTTGCTCCGACCTGCTCTTTTTTCCATTCATTCCCTTTCTTCAGGATCAGTCGTGGTCTTACAAACTTTACCGATGGTATGGACGAATCCTTCCCTTCATCCAAATGTGTAAAAGATCTTAGCCGCACTTAAAAGCCGAGTACTCTACCGTTGAGTTAGCAACCCCAAAATAAAAAATGTGTAGATACAATCAGAATAAATTAAAAAAGAGAAAAAGTATAAAAAGTATAGATAAATGCAAAATAGACCCCTCTTTTTTTAGATTATCTACTTTTTCAATAAGATTTCAATAAAAAGGACTCTTTAGTATCCTTGTATTAAATATTAAAGGACCCACCAAAGGACCCACCACTTGAAATGAAAGTAAAACCGAAACCTATGGGCCAGAAATAAAAAGATCCACTTCATTAAATAAAAAGATCCACTTCATTTATCACGATGAATTATATTTGTTCGATACACTGTTGTCAATATAAATGTTGACAAAAAAAGAATACAATGGAAAAAACTCAAAATAGAATTTTTCTAATTTTATTTCAAATTCATATTTAATATATTTTTTAATTTAATATATTTTATTTAATTAAATTAAATAAGAACTTGTGTTAGACTGGCACCATATATCTAATTCTAACCTACACAGATATAAAAAGTATAAAATAAATAAAAAGTAAGAAGTGAAATGAAAAAAATCTCGGATTTCTTTTATCCATAATGAATAATATAGTCAATCCATCTAAGTGGAATAAGCAAACTTGATTCCTTTTTTATTAGTAGAATTCCAATGAAACTAACCCATTGAAGGGAATGTCCACGTTTTTTTAAAAAAGAAAGTTTTGTCATTCTAAAACATAGGATTGAGTAGAAGTAAGGATATATAATGATAAAATAAATCGATATGGATAGAGCGGAAAAGGGGGGTAGTAACTTATATATTATTTTTTTGTATCCCCCCTTAATTTTTTTGTATTTCCTTAATTGAATTCCGTTTGATTAAGGCGAAGTTCCTTAAAAAGCCCCTTCTTCTTTAAAATATCCCGAACAGTTCCTGTAGGTTGAGCACCCCTTTCAAGGAAGTATAGAATAGAAGGAACGTTTAAATAAGTTTCATTCTTTATCGGATCATAAAAACCCAGTTTCTGAAGATCTTTTCCTTCTCTTCGGGATCGAACATCAATTGCAACGATTCGATAGACGGCTCATTGGGATAGATATAGATGAACAATACCCCCCCGAGAAACGTATAGGAAGTTTTTTCCTCGTACGGCTCAAGATAAAATGATTTGGTTTGAAGTTTTGTCTGTGTATGGAATTCAAATAAATGACAAATGAATTAGACTCTTATTTAATTCCATTCACCCTTTTCTTCTTCCTTCTTATTCTTATATTCTTAAAAAAGGAAACCGTTCATTCGTACTCATAACTCAAGTTGGCTAACTGTCAAATAGTTCAAAGAAAAATCTTTATTGAGTAGTCTTTACCCCCTTTTTTTGTTTGTCTCGTTTCAAATCTATTTATATTCTTTTTCCGTTATTGAGACAATTAAAATGGTGTTTCCTTGTTCTAGAATCCTTTATCTTTGTTTTATTTTAAATCATTAGGTTTAGACATTACTTCGGTGTTTCTTAATCCTTTCAAAATGGCAGCAACATACCTTTTTTTGTGATTTCAAGAATCCTGTGGACGACTGATTCCGAGTGATACACTTTGTATCAAAAAAGTTTGATCAACAAAATGTCCTTTTGAATTGGAAACTTGCTTGAAGTGGATTCTTTCGATTTCTATATCGAAGATATATTTACGAAGTTGTTCAATTTATTGATTTTAACCCTAGATCCTTGCCCCGAGAAATGAATACTTTCTTTTTTACTCGAGCTTCATCATGCACTATTTACATTACAACCCAACAAAAAGAGAGGTTCCTGTGGAACAGAACAAATGATGTCGAGCGAAGAGCACCTTCATTCCTATATAAAATGGTGGATGTAAGAATCCACAGCGGATCATGTCTTTCAAGTCGCACGTTGCTTTCTACCACATCGTTTCAAACGAAGTTTTACCATAACATTCCTCTAATTTAGAAGCGGCATGGAGTTGATTCAATCATGGAATCATGAATAGTCATTGGTTCAATATGGTGCATATATGGTGCATAGATATTGTAATCTATGCACTTTTCTTCTCTATATACTCTATATATATTATACTCTATATATATAATATATACGGGTAAATAATAAAGATTATTCTTTTCTGAAGAAGTCTTAGCAAGACCCCCTCTTTAACATACATAAATAGAAAAATAACACGAAGAAATGAAATCTGCATCTTCAAGTGACTTAACTTAATAAGATAGGTTGTAATAGGTTGTCCTATTTTCTACTTTTTGAGTTTTTTGAGTATCGAAGATTAAACTATTTTTAATAGGGAATCATTCCAAATATTTATTAAATTTTATTAAATTCTATATTTTTCTATAAAATGAATAAAATTTTCAATTATGTCTCAACCGTTACATAGATTTTCTATTCTTCATTAGGTCCAAACAAAAATACCTAAAAATGAGATTCAAAGAAAACGAATCAGTTACATGACTATCTATTAATAAGATTCGAGCAAGCACAGATATTAAAATTAAAATTTATACCTTCCCTTGCTCTTTTTTTTAGCCTAACTCATTACTATTAAGATAGTTCACTCTATTGACTAATGAATTCACCAAGAACTTCCTATTGTTTAGGATGAATTAAGAGATATACAGAAAATAATAAATAAAAAGGGGGGGCTCCCTTATTTACTTACGGAATAGATTCTTTATTATCTCGATTCAAAACGTACCCATCCTTAAATATATATTTGTCTATTTGACATTTGGATATTTGTTCAAAACAATTTTTAGATTGGATATGCTCTGGGACGGAAGGATTCGAACCTCCGAATAACGGGACCAAAACCCGTTGCCTTACCACTTGGCCACGCCCCATTTCTAGTCAAGACTAATAATTAAATAATTAATATTAATAAAGAATATTAAAGATAAAGAAAATATACTATATATTATATTAGTAGTTATTATTAGTATTGGTTGTTTGTCAACTACAGTCCAAATATCTATAGAATAGATTCCTGTGCTTTTGCTAAGTGTAGGTAGATAACTTAACTGAATTTATTGATCATTACATATAATTCAATTAAGATATTGTATGAAAATATGATTTCTTCTATATTCTCATTGAGAATGAGAAGATTTTTGATTGGGTGGGTTTAAAGAAGGATTTTTTTGTCTACCTTACTTACTTTTTCCTTATATCCATAATTCAATCAAAATGCAATTATCTGCAAGAACAAAATGTCTGTTATGCTTAATATCTTTAGTTTGATCTGTCTTAATTCTGCCCTTTATTCGAGTAGTTTTTTCTTAGTCTTAGGCAAATTGCCTGAGGCCTATGCTTTTTTGAATCCAATCGTAGATTTTATGCCAGTCATACCTTTGTTTTTTTTTCTCTTAGCCTTTGTTTGGCAAG